AGGAACATCGGCTCTAACAATTCCGTCTCCGTCTACCAAAACAACCGGAAATGTTTCAAAAAAAGTAGGCATACGACGTACAAAAAGCTCACGCCCTTCTTTATCTCTAAATATAGGATGTCCTAACCACCCAATAGCTATTCCATCCCCGTTGTCCATTGAACCTGCTCTGAACAATCCACCTTTTGCCGGATTATTTCCGATGTAATCATAAAAAGCTAATTTTTCAGGAATTTTAGACCAAGCTTCGGATAAGCTTTGATTTTCAGCCAGCCCAGTACCAACTCTTCGATATATTTCTTGCTGGAAGTATCCTTGATCCCATTGATAACGAGTGGGACCAAATAATTCAATGGGGGTAGTTGCTGAACCATACCACATAGTTCCAGCAACAACAAAAGCTGCAAAAAAGACAGCAGCGATACTACTGGAAAGCACGGTTTCAATATTTCCCATACGTAATCCTTTGTATAGACGTTGGGGCGGGCGGACACTAAGATGGAATAGGCCCGCCAATATGCCCAATGTCCCTGCTGCAATATGATGAGAGGCTATTCCTCCCGGAACAAAAGGATCAAAACCTTCCACACCCCACGCTGGATTTACAGATTGTACTTTTCCGGTTAGCCCATAAGGATCAGACACCCATATTCCAGGACCATACAATCCTGTTACATGAAAAGCACCAAACCCAAAACAAGCCACTCCTGAGAGAAATAAATGAATTCCAAAGATCTTGGGCAAATCTAAAGAAGGTTTTCCTGTACGTTCATCACAAAATATTTCTAGATCCCAATACACCCAATGCCAGATAGCTGCCAAGAAGCACAAGCCAGAAAACACAATATGCGCCCCAGCCACACCTTCATAACTCCAAATACCCGGATTCGTTATAGTTCCTCCTGTAATACTCCAACCACCCCATGAATTGGTTATTCCTAAACGAGTCATGAAGGGTATAACGAACATACCTTGTCTCCACATTGGATCGAGAACGGGGTCAGAAGGATCAAAAACTGCTAATTCATATAGAGCCATCGAGCCGGCCCAACCAGCAACCAAAGCTGTATGCATTATATGGACAGCCAGCAAACGACCGGGATCATTCAATACGACGGTATGAACACGATACCAAGGCAAACCCATGGAATACCCCCTTATCAACGAAAGATAGACACTATGTAACTTTATTGCACTGGAAAAAACTATGTTATGGACCTCCCTTTTTCAGTGGATTATCTCGGAGAAAGGATTCCGTTTTTTTTTTTTTTTAGTATTTTAGTCATAATGTCACAATTCGGTTTGTAGGAACAAAGAGAAGCAGATCTATTCTATACCAGATAAGTACCAATACGCAATGGGAGGTTGACTCCATTTTAGATGAGCGAATGCATACAGATTTGTTCATCATTCAAAGAGCCTATTCGTAAGAATTTTACTTTATTCATTTTGTCTTCTTTTTTTTTATGTTATGAACTTTTCGAATCTGCGCAAATAAAATAAAACATAAAAATAAAGAAAATAGAAAAAATAATAAAATAAAAGCCAATATAATATTATTAAGAGAATATAAGAGAATAAATTCATATAATATTATTAAGACAATAAATTCATTGTTACGCTTTCACATCAAAGTGAAATAGAGTACTTCATTTTTTTTTTATTTCATTTAATGCCTATTGGTGTTCCAAAAGTCCCTTTTCGAAATCCCGGGGAGGATAGTTCAAATTGGATTGACGTATAGTGCGACTTGTCAGAGACATTGGGTCATTATGGGATTTCCCCGTTCTCTACCCCGATCGAGATATCCTCTGTTTCACCAAGGAAGGATTGATTAAATCATCCAAAATTTAGAGCGTGAAGTGGCAATAAAGTGCAATTAAATCTATGCTTTGGAGGTATTCAGATTAATATTATCAATTAGAATAATTTATGGTTAGCTTGTTTGGACCAATAAAATGAAGTATCCAGGCTCCGCTTAGAAAAACCTAATTAGTACTATATCCATGATTACTATTTGTATCATATTCTATTTATAAATTAGAAATAGGAGTAATTTCAAACTGCTAATCATAATCAATCGAATAATTTGATAAATACGTCAAATATTTTGTGGAAGGCGTGAAATGAATTGAAAAAAAAAGGAAGTTGTAGCAAAAAGACGCGGTATTGGGGGCATTTGCCCTATATGTGCAAATCAAAATCGGGCAGATCTTTACTCGGAGTAGAGCACAAACCTAAAAGAATTAAAGAAGCCCACTCAGGAACAAGAGAATGTTATCGTGATTTGAGTTGGATCCCGATGAAAGAATACATCAATGAGAAGTTAGTTTGATAAGTTTAATGAATTTTTTTTATTTATTTTTTTTATTTATAGGTAATAGGTAAACGGGTAAAAAAACCATCTTTCTTGAAAAATGGAGGAAAAGCCCCTTCGTTATTCGTTAAATGGGATCTACATATTGATTCTTTTTTTTTTTTTCGCGATTTTTGATGAACCGTATGCATCAAAAGGTGCATGTACGGTTCCTAAGGGATAGAATTTGATCCTAATCAACCGACTTTATCGAGAAAGATTACTTTTTTTAGGTCAAGATATTGATAGTGAGATCTCGAATCAACTTATCGGTCTTATGGTATATCTCAGTACAGAAAGTGAGATCAAAGATTTGTATTTGTTTATCAACTCTCCTGGCGGATGGGTAATACCCGGAATAGCTATTTATGATACTATGCAATTTGTGCGACCAGATGTACAAACAGTATGCATGGGATTAGCCGCTTCAATGGGATCTTTTATTCTGGTCGGAGGAAAAATTACCAAACGTCTAGCATTCCCTCACGCTTGGCGCCAATGGGTTTTTATTTTTTATTTTATTTGAAAGAAAAAAGAAAACTATGCCTTCGCCATATGAAATATGAATATTAAGTAATAATAGCATGGCATTTCGAATTCAATATAAGAAATTTTTTTATTTCGTTTTAACATTAGATTATGTATTGAAAGAGTAGTATGAGATATTAAGGGTAGTTCCGATTTTATCTTATTTATCGGGAGCCTATTTCAGTGTCGCAAACTTTTTTTTTTTTTTGTTTTCACACCAGAAGGTTCTTAATGCTATTTATATTATTATTATTATGAATTATGAAAGAGGANNAAAAAAAAAAAAAAGATTATATTCTTTTTTCATTTTTTTTTATTTGAAAAAAAAAAGAAACTTTGGGATTGCTAAATCACCGATGAAATAAAGCAACGGAGCCACCATAGTATTTTGTTTTTCTTAATTCCTCCCAAGGAAAGGGTGGTCATTGTATCATTTACCGACCTAGGCTTTGTAGACTCTCTATTTTTCTTCGGTAAAAGTGAATTCTCTTGTAGAGCCGTATGCAATGCGCAAACAATGCCTGTACGGTTGTTCAATTCTATCTTTTTTTTTTTTCTTTATCTCTTCTCGTGACCTTCTTATGCGAGATAAAGTAACCTTTTATTATCTTATATCATCAGGGTAATGATCCATCAACCTATTGCTGCTTTTTATGAAGCACAAATAGGAGAATTTGTCCTGGAAGCGGAAGAACTACTGAAACTGCGCGAAATCCTCACAAGGGTTTATGCACAAAGAACAGGCAAACCCTTATGGGTTGTATCCGAAGACATGGAAAGGGATGTTTTTATGTCAGCAGCAGAAGCCCAAGTTCATGGAATTGTTGATCTTGTAGCAGTTGCATAAAAAATAGCAGGAATTTGACACAAATCGCGATTTGAGATTTTAGTTTCTTACCGAAGTTTAATATTCTATTAATTTGAATTTTTTTAATTTTAATAAAATATTAAATAAAATATTAAAATAGAATATGAATATAGAAAGAATTCATAATCATCCGGTTAGGATCGATCTAAACCAGCCCATTATGCATACGATTCAACATGCCAACTATTAAACAACTTATTAGAAACACAAGACAGCCAATCAGAAATGTCACCAAATCCCCCGCTCTCGGGGGATGCCCTCAGCGCCGAGGGACATGTACTAGGGTGTATGTGCGACTCGTTCAGATTTCAGATTGTGGGTTGGGACAAAAGAAAAGAAAGAATTTTTCCACTATCCGTGATCAGTACCGATGAATAGGATAGAATGGAAGACTCCCCTTCACTATCTAAAACGAAAAAAAAAGATCTAGAATATCCTTCTATTGTGTATCAAATTTATGGTTTCTATTGGTGCAAATTCAATTACCTCAATTTTCAATTGAAAATGCGAAAGAATTCCCCATTGGTAGCAAATGATTATCTGTTAAGCAGGGCAAATCTTATTTAAATTTAAAAGCCGAAAATGGATGCCTCTACTCTTGCAAGAACGGACTAACAAGGTCAGCTAATCAGCTAATCCGCATAATTAAATACCGTTACTGTAAAAACGGATCTCGTTGTGAAAGACCTACTATTGGGGAATTCATGGGTAGAGCCAAAAAGTGTGAACTGTACAAGTTAACAATAGCATTGATTCGATCAAGTAAGGGGCTCCGGTGTATAGAGAGGACCTCGCCGTTTAAGAAATAACCATAGAAACGATGGAACCCACTATTTCTTTATCCATTTCTATTTACTACTTATTACTACTTATTTTTATTTACTATATTTTTGTTTGATACCTAGTACCAATAAAATTTCTTATTTCAAGGCGAAATGCTTATATAAAAAAAAGAAAAAATCGTGGTTGGGAAGGTTAGAGTAGCAAAAGCCGTTGGAATTATTATTTTATACATTGGAAAAATCCGTTTTGTTATTCTAGAAAAGGGAAAAAGAATAACTGAAAGAAAGGAAATCAATTAGTTATTTATCAAAGTTTCGTTTATTCAATGACCAGAATTAGACGAGGATATATAGCTCGGAGGCGTAGAACAAAAATTCGTTTATTCACATCAAGCTTTCGTGGGGCTCATTCAAGACTTACTCGAACTATTATTCAACAAAAAATAAAAGCTTTGTTTTCGGCCTATCGGGATAGAGATAGGCACAAAAGAAATTTTCGGTGTTTATGGGTCACTCGTATAAATGCAGCAATTCGCGAGAATGCAGTATCCTGTAGTTATAGTACATTAATAAACAATCTGTACAAGAGACAGTTGCTTCTTAATCGTAAAATACTTGCACAACTAGCTATATTAAATAGGAATTGCCTTTATCTGATTTCCAATGAAATGATAAAATAAGGAGATTGGAAGGAATCCTTCGGAATGTTTGACTTTGACATGGAATTCCTTGGAAAATGAATTCCGGGAAGGTAGAATAGAAATAAGTATGATAAAATATGATCATAATATCATCAAGTAGTCAACCTGAACAAAAACATTCAATAAAAAAATATTTATTCTTTTTACTTTATCCAATTCGTTTTTTTTACGACACGACAATCAAATCTGGATTCCTGGATTTTTCTCGAACAAAACATCAACCGACGTTTGAGTTCGGATTGAAATTTTGATTCAATTGAAGAGTAAGCCTATTTTTTTCTGGTTCTAAGACCCGTAGTTCTAGCGACCAACTCGTTTTTTTCAAATTGTCTTTCATTATTAAGAAAGGGTAATGAAGATAAAATACGAGCTTGTTTTATAGCAATAGTAATTAATCGTTGTTGTTTTAAAGTCAATCTATTCACCCGTCTAGATAATATTTTTCCTTGTTCACTAATAAATCGACTAATTAAACTCATGTTTCTATAATCAATTCGATCCCCCGATCCAATCGGGGGCAAACGCCTACGAAGAGATCGCTTGGGCTTAAGAAAAAGTCGCTTGGATTTATCCATGGCTTGTTTATTTTATTCCTTTTTTCGAGAATCCTATTTCCTTCGATCAGATCAAAAATGCTAATGATTTAGAATTAAGAAATAGGATTTTGCTTATTTATATTTAAATATATATATTAACATATGATATGCTAATATATGATATGTTAATATGTCATTTTTCATCTTCCTTGTAAAAGTCACATGCAGTTGATCGATTCCATCTATTTCTTTATCTCCCCGTGAATTGTATGTTTGTAACAATAGGGACAGAATTTTCTCAACTCCAATCGACTAGGTCTATTGTGTCGATTCTTTTGAGTAATATATCTAGAAATGCCTATTGATTTCTTATTAACACTGTTTCGAACACAACCGGTACATTCTAAAATAACCCTTATTCGGACGTCTTTACCATTGGCCATGAACCTCCTTTTGGTTTTTATTCACTCAACTCTTCTATTTTCCTATCCGAAACGAAGAAGAAAAGAAGGAAAAAATACAAGTTGCTAACTCGAAATCAAATTATGAAAGATTTTGTTGCAGCCAATATAGTAATAGTAAAAATAAGTAATACAATGATTTAAAATTCTATTTACATTAGAAGTTTAGATTAGAATAGAAGTACAGTCTTTCTATTTTATTTCAACTTCTTGTATGATACTGTTGCCCTAACCGCATTTCCACTTCTGTTCTCTTAATTTAATTAAAGTAAATTTAAAAGTCAATTTACTTGAAGCTTGAACCCAGTTCCGAGTTTGGCTGAGGTTGAATCCACTTTTATTCTTTCTCTTTTCTAACTTATTCGAATTAGAAAAAAGGGGGTAGTAGTCAGAGATATTTAATTGTGTCTCTAATTTTCTTCACCCCCCCGTGTTAATAACTAGAATGAAAAAAAAGGGAATGTCAAAGCATCCGGGAAAAAACGATTGATCTCTATCAATAGACCTGCTAAAGACCCGAACCATAGAGTACTTATTACTGGCGCTACGGATAGATATGTTTTTAGATCTCGCATAAAAAATCCTCCTTCTGTATTCTTTATTGTAATACATAACGGCAATACATATATGATCAGATGTATATATGTAGTTAAATTAAAGGACACTCGCATTTGTTTTGTACGCGGAATTCTTAATTAAAATTGAGAAATGTACAATGATTTGATAGATAAGATTTTCCTCTTCTTTTCTTAAAAGAACAAAATACGTCTCTTTCCGTCCGGGCATTCACGAAATTTACGGCGGGTTTCCTATTTTTTTTTCATATGTATATAAGTTTATTATTATATGTTATATGATATGAGACAAAAAAAAAAGAAGAAATGGCAAGATAAGTTATGTATCTCAATGGAGAAAATGAAATGAAATAAGTATGTGGAAAACAAGACAGGGATTCTCTACAATGACATTGTAGACCAATTGAAAGGGATGTAGCGCAGCTTGGTAGCGCGTTTGTTTTGGGTACAAAATGTCACGGGTTCAAATCCTGTCATCCCTATTTATTACTTCGCCTCTGAACTTATTACTTCGCCTCTGAGCAATACAATAACAAGGGATCAATTGAGATCAATTAAAATTGGGCATACCTAATCATAAATTAATATGATATAAAGAATATCATATTATTATTTATTATATTTATATATAATATAGTTATATAATATAGTTTAGATATGAGATAGTATAGGCATTCAAGATGTAGTGGAGTA